ACAAAATTGTAAAAATGAAATCTTGAAAATTCACTTTGCCCATAGGCATCATATATAGAAAAGATACCCTATTTGATTTAATTTAGGATTTAGATAGGATAGAATCCGTTATGTTCTGGGGTTTCCATATACTTATAATTGCTGTTATAATTGAAATTAAGAAGTTTTTTTTATTGAAAAGAATTAATACTGATTAGTACAGATTTATTATGTATCAATTAAGATTTAGTTAGGTATCTATTTGGTAATTTTTTGAATTATATTATATCATTAGAGAAACACAATTTGCAATTAAAATGCAAGAATCGTTCATCAATTTACAGTCAATAGTTAACGGTTCCTATTTCTCCTGAATTTTGTATTTTGTGACTGAAAATACATATTTGGTTTTTCAATAGAAAATAAAAGGAAGGCCTTTATTTTATTTTTAATTTTTGAGTTTAGGAAAAAAATAAAGGAAAACAAGATTGCAGATACACATAAAAAAAAAAAGAGGACTATTCTCATATATTTTGTATCGTTTTGGCGGCATGGCCGAGCGGTAAGGCGGGGGACTGCAAATCCTTTTTCCCCAGTTCAAATCCGGGTGTCGCCTCATCAAAAAAAGAATTGAAATTCTCTCTTTAGTTTTACTGATATAACTTGCATTTTTTTCCAGCAGAAGCAAGTGGAAGAAAAGGACTCTTTTTATTTGCTTGATTCGAAGCATCCGCGTTAGGGATTTGGTTTTCTAAAATAAAATGCTATAAATCATTGCGTCTAGGCTTCAAGGAAAGATTCTAATAATGAAAAGGAATCATTAAATCTTGATATGATAGTCTTTTGACTACTAATATAGAATTATCAATAGAATTATCTATTGAATAGATAATTCTATTGATAATTCTATAACTTTTTAGAAAGTTATATTAAGTAAAAAAGCAAATTCCTTCTTTTTGGTAACTCGCAGTCACGAATGGAATAGGCCTTTTCTAGAGCGACTCTATGAAACAATTAGGAGACGGTAAAGATTAGATCAAATGAGAAAGGAGTAGGTATGTGTGATCTAGCTTGATTATCAACTTTTCTACTTTTTCAAAAATGAAATGGAAGGCAACAAAAGAAAGACAAAGTTTTTCCATTAGACTCAAAATCATATAAGAACTCGTTTGTTAGTTGATTGTTTCATCAATGGTGAATGGTGTTGTGCCTGAATTTTTTTTGACTCTGCACTAGTGATTTCACTATTATTAGTGAACAATAATGATTAGTGAACAATAATGGAATAATTCTTTTATATTCATAGAGATAGGGGACATAATTCACATGGATATAGTAAGTCTCGCTTGGGCTGCTTTAATGGTAGTCTTTACATTTTCCCTTTCACTCGTAGTATGGGGAAGAAGTGGACTCTAGAAGTACTACTAATTGAGGAATCAACCTCAAACTGTATCAATTGTTTTATAGATTGTTCTGCCGAGCCTTTTTTTTTTACTTTTATTTGTTTTTTCCCTTTTTTACTGTTCAAAGAAAAAAGTTTTGCTTAATAATTTGAAAATGTATATATACTTTCGACCCAAAAGAACATAGACATAGTGGTTGTGCAATAAGATGCTCCGCGTAATAAGATATTTCCTCGGGCTAGTCACTCACATATTGCATGCTTACCACTCGTTTTATTAATTATTTTAGTTATGCTTTTTTTTTCTTTATGGAATTCATTTCATATCATGCTTTAAAGGTTAAAAATGGGGTTTGCTAATGATTTTTGAAATCCGAAGAGAAGACATTTCCACGGAACCGAACCCCTCTATCATTTTTTAATTGTTCAATCAATTACTTCTTTAGAATGGTAAAAAAATCTTATTTTATTACTATATGCCCATAACATTTTTTACATCATTGATTTGATTCTTACGATGGATATGAGGATTCATATTGAAAAGAATCAGAAATCTATGAATTAGAATCATAAGAGTAAGAGTTGCCTTTCGATATTGATTAGAATGAAGATAAACATAAATGAAATCGATAGATGAAGCAAAGAAATAGAATTAGGATACTATGTACATTAACATTAGATATAGGGAGTTAATCTATATGAAATTAATCTATATGAATATGAAGATATATATTGTAGGTTGATCTATATTCAACCTGTATATTTATCTTTATACTTTACACACTCCAATAACTAAAATAGCTAGTATGGTAGAAGGATTCATAGATATCTTTCTACCATACTATCGGATCTCATAGAATACTGCTCTCATAGAATACTGATAATTCTAGTACACTCATTTCATTTAAGACGCTAAATTTGAATCCTTTTGATTTTCGTTTTATTCTCTTCAGTCATTGATAAGAACTAAAAAGTAAAGTTTAATTCAAATTAATCACTTTGACTGATTGTTTTTACGTATATTATAAGTAAAAAGGCAGTAGGAACTAGAATGAACAGTGTAGTAGCAATAAATGCGAGAATATTTACTTCCATAATTTCATCGTTTCATTTTTTTTTTATTCGCAATAACTCAGGATTTAATCCCATAGAAATGATAAATCTTTGGCTTGTAAATTCAATAGTATGAATTACATCGCGATGATATCGAATCGTATTAGAATATCATGAATAACAATATCTGAACTATCAAATCAATTCATCGTCGAGAATTGAATAGTATAACATAGGAAGATCTTTTATCCATACCAAATTCTAAATTTTATTACTGATCCAATCAAAAATTTGTTTCTTTTAGTATTTTATTTATCATTAAAAAAAAAACTTTTTTCAACTTAAACTAAAAAAATAATAAAAAATTACTTCGCTAAAAGCGATGGAATCCTTGTTTGATCTTAGTAATATCCTCTTTTCTTGAATTAGGAATGGGACATATATATATCAAAAGTCCAGTGTGAAATTTGAATCAGATAGATTCTTTAAAATTCAAATTCGTAATTTGAATTAATAATTGAGATTACACAAAATAGGAAAGATATTTTAATATGAAAAATTCTATCAAAGTAACTATGTGAAATTGATTTTGTATCGTACAAATGGAATTTTTGTATGTGCTCCCCGGAAACATATAGTACTCCCAGACGGGACTAATTCAAAAAGCCAAGCCCATTCTGGTATCTATTGTTTGAATCCTGAATATGATTCTAGCAATAATTGTACTAATCTACATATGCCTTTCTCCCATGAAAAAGTACTTCTTGAAGAACTGCAAATTTCCAGATTTGTTTGGTTTCATAATAAATGTGAAAAAATAAAATATAAAAACTATAAAACAAGAAAAATCCGAAAATTCTGTTATGTTATTTGTTCTTTCTTTTCCAATAAAGTAAGAGATGAATTGATATATCTATTTTGATTGGATTTGGATCCGTGTCGGGACTGACGGGGCTCGAACCCGCAGCTTCCGCCTTGACAGGGCGGTGCTCTGACCAATTGAACTACAATCCCAGGGAAAAAAATGTATATATGTTTATGATTTCATTGCCTTCAAACCCCTTCTATGTGGATCTATGTAGATTTGAGATTCTATGTAGATGAAAATCTACATATTGTAACAGAGGCGCGAATAATGTATTGATATACACACAGACATGCGCTTTAATGAGAGGAGCATAGATTATTAGTCATTTTTTTTTATTGCAAAATGGATTGCTAATCAAATCAATCTTTCAAAGAATAACGAAAAAAGGGAGTTTTTTTTTCGTTATTCTTTTCTTAAACTTTATACTTACAGATCCTAATCTGAATCGAGATCATTATTAAGATAATAATTTTTTGAAAAAAAAAAAACAGAGCAAATAAATAGCAGTAGAAAGATATCCAAAAATCGGACTTTTTTTTTTATTCTTCCGTATCAAAAATTTATAAAGAAGAAAAAAAGGGTTATAACCTTTCATGGTGGATCGGCGAATTAGTGGGCCGAGCTGGATTTGAACCAGCGTAGACATATTGCCAACGAATTTACAGTCCGTCCCCATTAACCGCTCGGGCATCGACCCAAGAAGAATCCATTATAGGCTTCTTTTTTTTGATAATTCCTGATCAACTTTCTTTCGTAGTACCCTACCCCCAGGGGAAGTCGAATCCCCGCTGCCTCCTTGAAAGAGAGATGTCCTGAACCACTAGACGATGGGGGCATACTTGCCCAACTGCCATCATACTATGATCATAGTATAAATAGTTTTTTGAAATTGTCAATATAAATAAAATGGAATAATGTGAATCAATTCAAAGGGTTTTTATGTCTTTCATGATTCCATAGAATTTTATAATTTGTCATTTATATTTATTTTATGAATGGTTCATTCTAATTACCATTTTTTTATTCTATAAAAAATTTTATTTTTATCAAAATTATTTGATCTTTTATTTCAAATTTAAATTGTTATTTATTAGTTATATTAGTTTATTTATATATAGAATTTGATATAGATTATATATAATATATATTACTATTACTCAATTTTGATTATTTATTATAAAATAAAGATTATTATTATAATTATATAATTAATATTATAATTAATGAATCTATAGATTCATTAATTATAGTTATTTTATATCTTATAGTTAAAATAATTAGAGTGATATATAAATATTATAATATTTTTTAATAGAGTGATATTAATTATATATCAATTATATATATTACTATGAATTAATATAAAATTCGATAATAAAAAATGAAAATAGTAATTAGAAGTAAATTCTAAAAAAAAAAAACATTCAAAATTCTAAATATTCTAAAACTAATAAGTGATTGCTCTGCTATATGTCATAAAAGTTGATTAAACTCCATTTCTCATACTTTCAATCATTCATTGAATCATTATTATAAGGTTATAGGTAGTTCTATCTCATACTAAGACAAGAAATTCAGGAAATTCAAAAAAGATCAATTTTGAAATATGAGAAGAGGGATAGGTATCCATAAATGCTTGCAAAATTGTTTTTATCGACAAGTTGCTTTATCAATGAAATATCTTGGATCTATGTTGAA